GAAACTCTCATGTCCAGTTCTGTAGTAGAGATGGAATTCAGAACCAACCATCAACTATAACCCCAAAAGAACCAGATTCCGTAAACAACATAGAGGAAGAATGAAGGGAATATCTTATCGAGGTAATCATATTTCTTTCGGTAAATACGCTCTTCAGGCACTTGAACCTGCTTGGATCACGTCTAGACAAATAGAAGCAGGTCGACGAGCAATGACACGAAATGCACGCCGCGGTGGAAAAATATGGGTACGTATATTTCCAGACAAACCGGTTACAGTAAGACCCGCAGAAACACGTATGGGTTCGGGGAAAGGATCCCCTGAATATTGGGTAGCTGTTGTTAAACCAGGTCGAATACTTTATGAAATGGGTGGAGTAACAGAAAATATAGCCAGAAGGGCGATTTCAATAGCATCGTCCAAAATGCCTATACGAACTCAATTCATTATTTCAGGATAAAAAGAATCAAAAGAAAAAGGTCTTGGGGATAAAAAAACAATAACAGGTGCCGGTTTCTTTCTTTGGACAAACAATATTTCTTTTTTTTTCTTCACTCTTTGCTTTGCATTGAAAGAATAGATTCTAAAAAAATGATATGATTCAACCCCAGACCCTTTTGAATGTAGCGGATAACAGCGGGGCTCGAGAATTGATGTGTATTCGAATCATAGGAGCTAGCAATCGTCGATATGCTCATATCGGTGACGTTATTGTTGCTGTGATCAAAGATGCAGTGCCAAATATGCCCCTAACAAGATCAGAGGTGGTCAGAGCTGTAATTGTACGTACTTGTAAAGAACTCAAACGTGATAACGGTATGATAATACGATATGATGACAATGCTGCGGTTGTCATTGACCAAGAAGGAAACCCCAAAGGAACTCGAATTTTTGGTGCAATTGCCCGGGAATTGAGACAGTTAAATTTTACTAAAATAGTTTCATTAGCTCCGGAGGTATTGTAAGGTCTTCTAAAATAAGATAATACCGTCGTATGGTTATAGTAAAGTATTTGAAAGAAAGAGATTAATAAATATATTCATAATTTTTAGTAGATTGTGTCTCACGCATATGCCTTTAATTTAAATTTATAAACAAATAAGTAAAAAAAAACATGTTGATTATATCAAAATTGGGGAGCACCAAGAAATTTAATTCACCATGGGTAGGGATATTATTGCTGACATAATAACTTCTATACGAAATGCTGATATGGATAGAAAAAGGGTGGTTCGAATAGCATATACTAATATCACTGAAAATATTGTTAAAATACTTTTACGAGAAGGTTTTCTCGAAAACGTGAGAAAACATAAAGAAACCAAAAAATCTTTTTTGGTTTTAACCCTACGGCATAGAAGGAATAGGAAAAGGTCTTATAAAAACTTTTTAAATTTAAAACGGATCAGCCGCCCTGGTCTCCGAATCTATTCGAACTACCAACGAATTCCTAGAATTTTAGGTGGGATGGGAATTGTAATTATTTCTACTTCTCGAGGTATAATGACAGACCGAGAAGCTCGACTAGAACGAATTGGTGGAGAAGTTTTGTGTTATATATGGTAATCCTTCTAATATACGAATTTGGTCCGAAACTTCTTATTTGTGAAAACAAAAAGAAAAAAGGCGGGTTGTCTAATATCGTTCCTCCTCCATCAATTGATACTTCAAGGAGGCTTTACCTGAAATGAAAGAACAAAAATGGATTCATGAAGGTTTAATTACAGAATCCCTTCCCAACGGTATGTTCCGGATTCGCTTAGATAATCAAGATATGATTCTAGGTTATGTTTCGGGAAAGATCCGACGTAGTTTTATACGGATACTACCAGGCGATAGAGTTAAAATTGAAGTAAGTCGTTATGATTCAACGAGAGGACGTATAATTTATCGACTTCGCAATAAGGATTCGAAAGATTAGGTGTTTTTATCAACTTCAACATTCCTTTCGTGAGAAGATGATTCGAGAGGAAAAGAAACCTATTTTCTTCCAAAAAATAGATTCAGAATTAAAATGAGGAATGCCAAATATGAAAATAAGAGCTTCTGTTCGTAAAATTTGTGAAAAATGTCGACTAATCCGTAGGCGGGGACGAATTATAGTAATTTGTTCCAACCCAAGACATAAACAAAGACAAGGATAATCAGACTTGTTAAAACACCCTAAAAAGGGAGGAGTCCTTTTTGACACGAAATGGATATATCCATATATCTCTGACTCATATTTATGAGATGAAAAAAAATGGCAAAAACTATACCGAGAATTGGTTCACGTAAGAATGGACGTATTGGTTCACGTAAGAATACACGGAGAATACCAAAGGGGGTTATTCATGTTCAAGCAAGTTTCAATAATACTATTGTGACTGTTACAGATGTACGGGGTCGAGTGGTTTCTTGGTCCTCTGCAGGTACTTGTGGATTCAAGGGTACAAGAAGGGGGACTCCCTTTGCTGCTCAAACCGCAGCAGGAAATGCTATTCGTACAGTAGTGGATCAA